ACTTTTCTATGTAGCGGAAAAGAATAGCGATTTATTCCTATGGAGCATCCAGTAACAAACAAGAAGATTAAATCATAAATATCAACAAATTCTTGCTTTGCGTAGGCTAAGGAAATAAAAGGAAATCCGCTTGTACAATTTAATCTATATCGAATTTAAATATCAGAATAGCTGATATAGTCATCATTCAATGGGTCAGGTCCACTTACTTTTTCTTTATTTTGAATTTTTTGGTGGGTTTCATAAGAACAATGGAAAAAAAGAACACTTTGGTTTGGCGATTAATAAGAGGAATTGGATATCTAGAATATTTCTATTATATTATATTCCAGGACAAAAAATTTGAATAATGAGACATGAAAAGAACTACTATGTGACTACGAGTAGACTACTCCTACTCCTAATAAGTAATAAGTGCAATTAGTCATTATGATAATGACTAAATGTTCAACTCCCTAACTATAACTCTGAATAATCAGAATTCATTATAATGGGGGTTATCCTTTTATTTTTTTAGAAAAAAAATAGAGATATTTTTCGCTGAAAAATGAGGGTTAAAACTTGAGTTTAGTGGAAAAAGCCCTTTATCGGATTTGAACCGATGACTTACGCCTTACCATGGCGTTACTCTACCACTGAGTTAAAGGGGCCGTTTTATTCAATTCATGAATTAGCCATTTTCATTTTCCATTATGAGTTTACTGCATATATGCATATATGTATATATGTACTATATGTATATAATATATACATATATGCATAGGAGTTCATTCAGGAACAATAAATTGGATTTATTCCGAAAATGAGTCAAATAATTATTATTATTTTTTTTTATTGATAATAAAATTTTATCAAAAATAAATGCAGTGAATTGTTTCAGGGCCAACCCCACTTGTTTATGTTTACTGACGCATCTGAACAACAATCACTTGATTGAAAAATGTACTAATGCGACATGGAAATAGATTCAAGATATTTTCTTGAATCATGTGAATGAGGAGATTCATACCCTGAACGGAATTTTTATAAAATAGAAAATTTCTATCCTTTTTTACTTTTCTGGTTTAGTGTGAGATAGTGATAGGCAGATTTTATCTGAACACTAAACGAAACGATGAGTTCTGAAGAAAATCAATTAAATAAGATTTTAATCTTTTTTCTGTCAGACCAAGCGAATCACTGCCTGAACTGAGGGAATCCTATATCTCCTTTCATTATAATTCTAGACCTCTTTTCATTATAATATAGTATGTATGGGATGGTTCATTCATGAATCATCAAATAAAAAAATTCTATGAAATCATAACATAAAAGTAGGAAAGACTCTTTGAATATAGTTATACCATTAGATTATATTGACAATTCCAAAAAACTGCTCATACTATCATCATAGTATGATGACGGTCGGGCGTATATGCCCCTATCGTCTAGTGGTTCAGGACATCTCTCTTTCAAGGAGGCAGCGGGGATTCGACTTCCCCTGGGGGTAGGGTACTATGAAAATAAGTTTGATTATAAATTATTAATAAGCCTAGAATGAATTCTTCCTGGGTCGATGCCCGAGCGGTTAATGGGGACGGACTGTAAATTCGTTGGCGATATGTCTACGCTGGTTCAAATCCAGCTCGGCCCAATAATTCACCGCTACATGAATATGATATAACCAATTTGTCTTCCATAAACGGAAATGCCTGATCCGTAGAAATAAAGAGAAAGAGTCTATTTTTTCTCTATCCATCTTTTTCTCAGTCCTTCTGTTCTTATCTTTCTAACGATCTAGATTCATGATACTTTAATTAAAATTAATAAAAAATTAATAAAACTAAAACGTAATCTTAATTCTTAATTAAAGTATCATGAAAAGCATGAAAAGAAAACTAGTCTTTTTTTTTTCTCATTGAAAGATTGATTATCCTTTTTTAGAAAAAAAAGAATCACTTAATCTGTGTCTCACTCTCACTATAGTCCATATCATATGTGGATATGATATCAGTATATCATTCGTGGCTTTCTTACAATACGACAAATAGAATGTTCTTCTGATTCCATCAAGAACATGTATGCCATATACTTCGCTGGGATTGTAGTTCAATTGGTCAGAGCACCGCCCTGTCAAGGCGGAAGCTGCGGGTTCGAGCCCCGTCAGTCCCGAACTAGGATCCGATGAATCGATCAATTCATCTATCTTTTTTCACGGAAAAGGGGCGCAGGAAGCAAGATCTAACCCCCAGTGGGGGTCTTTATTTCTTTTGTTTTTCGTTTCGCCTTTAGACAAATACGGGTACAGGAATTTCCATTTCTTCCATTACTACCCCTTGATAAGGGGGAGACATATCATATGTGGATTAGTACAATCGGTGGTATTACTATATTCAATTCAGTATTTTAAGAGATATCATCCTCGTCTTACTTTCTTTTTCGATTGTTCTTGATCAATGAAATGGAGTAAAGTGTCCATATTTTACCGGGAGTACATACACAAATTGTATTATTGTAGTCGTTTAATGTACGATAGACTATGAACTTAACAAAATTACCTCAACAGAGTACTTTTCAGGTTAAACCACACCTTTTCTAGATCCGACTTTGTTTGTGTATCCTCAATGACTAATTCGAAACAATCTATCTCATTCTCATGCAAATTGCAGACTGCAATTTTGATGTATGTGTTCCAGTCCAAATCCAAGAAAGAGGATACTAAAAAAAAAAATAAAAAAGATCAAGCAATGACCCTTTTCAGTAAATTTGTTGTAATATTAGATTAGATCTTTTTTATTTAATCCCTTCTTTTTTCCATTTCACTTCTACTGTTTGGATTTGATCTGTGTATGACCCATAGAATATCGGTCATATCATAATAATACCTCATAATTATATGTATAAGTATAAGAAAAAAGAAGGCTAATTGTATAAGATTGTATAAGATAAGGAAAACGGCAGGTTATAGAAAAAAAGCGGAAAAGGATGAAAAATGCAATGGCATTCCTAATCCAATAAAAAATTCCATTTCGGAGTTAATTTAATATGGATAAAGGATCTTCCTATGTTATACTATTCAATTCTCGACAATGAATCGATTTGCTAGATCATATATTGTTATTCATAATATTGATCCGATTCAGTATCATCAGGATGCAATTCATTCCATTGAATTTACAGGAGTCAAATTTAGAATCTCTATGGGATTACATCCCGAGTTATTGCGAAGAATAAAAAAAGAAACAATAAGATTATGGAAGTCAATATTCTAGCATTTATTGCTACTGCACTGTTCATTCTAGTTCCTACTGCTTTTTTACTTATTATCTACGTAAAAACAGTCAGTCAAAATGATTAATTTGAATCAAACTTGAATTATTAGTTCTTATCAATCATTGAAGAAATGAAAGAAAGGGATTAAAAAACAAATTCCAAGTCTTAAATGAAATGATCTGGTTGGAATCATAAAGTGTGGCCGAAAGAACTATTTATAGTTCTTTCGGCCACACTAGAGAGTATTGTATATTATCTAATATTGTATACTATGAGATTATCAACCATATATGATATATAGTTGTATTGTATACAACTAGACTTTATCTAAATAGAGGGTTTATACATATACATACAATATGTATGTAATACAATATGTATGTATATGTATTAGATGTACATCTAATTAGTCGATTAGTACATCGAAATAGCAGTCTAATTCTATTTCTTTTTTTCGATACATCCACTTGATTTCGATCAACCCAAAATAATCGAAAGCCAATTCTTCTAATTCTTTCCTGGGTTTCTTATAATTTTATATATGGGTCCCAAGATCCATCGAAACGAAAGAATCAATGGCAATGGGGGAAGAATAGTATGGGAATATACTATAGCAAAAGAAAACAAAACCAAGGAATTTTTTTTATTTCCCATCCCAAGAAGTCATTGATTGAGCCATTAACAGATGATCTACAAAATTCTATGGTAACTTCTTCAGGTTTGGAAAAGAAGTAGATTAGTAAAGTAAAGGGTACCCCGTCCATTTTTCATGCTTAAACATGACGTGAGATGAGTCAAAAAAGCATAAAAAAATTTCGAAGATTTTAATAAAAAATGTTAAATTTGAAAACAAATGAAATGTGAAATGTATTATGATATGTGGTGGATTGCTCAGCGGAAGAAAGATCCAATTTTATTATGTGTAGAGCCTCTTTGTACAACCACTAGTCATTTCCAGTAGAAAGTCTGTATCGTCGTAATCTAATAGCAGAACGACTTTTTATTAGAACAGTGAAAGTAAAGAAAGAGAGAAACAAATAAAGAAATGTTTTTTTCTCATTGTAATATCCAAAATTTTGGTAAGAGCTAGTTTATCAAAATCGAATATTTAGGAAGAATTCGGTTGGAAAAAATTTCCTATCATGCGTAGATTTGAGTTTTGAAATACAACTAAACTATAGTAATCATTCATTGTTTGATCGAATGGTTATTATTCATTATTGTATTCTAGTATAATTTTGAAAGAGAGACTTTGAAAATAAAGTTTCGCAAAACAATCAATTAAATAATTGATCCAATTCAATTACTCAATTGATTACTCAATCAATTAGTAGTATCCCTAGAGTCCACTCCTTCCCCATACTACGAGTGAAAGAGAAAATGTAAAGACTACCATTAAAGCAGCCCAAGCGAGACTTACTATATCCATGTGAATTATGTCTCCTATTTTTATGAATGAAGGAATTATTCCATTATTGATCAATAATCATAGTGGATTCAATGGTGCAGAGTCAAAATAGTATTCTGACTTAAGACTATTGATGAACCAATTTAATGAATTCACTCGTAACAAATTCATTATAGTATTTCTAGTAGAATTTAGAATTGGAAGGCATTAAGTACAAATGCAATACACACACCTTTTCCTTAAAAATAGCAAAGGAATGCTCCTAATGGAACATGTGGGAATAACATAGTAGGATCTATTGTTTATTTTGTTACCCTTCTTTTCTTTCATAAGCAAAAGA